TACTATTGTGGAATATTCATGTGGTACCTTCTCAGATTTTGCGCGTGTGATACATGTTCCCTCTATTTCTCCAAGTAAAGCCCTTCGAATGGCAATACCTATGGTATCGGCTTGACCTTTCATAAGCGGGGACAGAATGAAACGACCATAATAAAGACGCTTACTGTCTATTCTTGATTCAACACACTTCCACTGTAGTGTTCGAGTGGACCCTGCTACTTCCTCTCGAACCATACTAATATTATTATTTGATCAGATCATTGAATCATTTATTTCTCTTGAAATCTGTTTAATTCTTATTTCTACACACGTCTTTTTTTAGGGGGTCGACATCCATTATGTGGCATAGGTGTTACATCGCGCACGAAACTTAATAGTATACCACTTCTACGAATGGCTCGTAATGCTGCATCTCTTCCGAGACCAGGGCCTTTTATCATAACTTCTGCCCGTTGCATACCCTGATCAACTACTGTGCGAATAGCATTGACTGCTGCTGCTTGAGCAGCATAGGGTGTCCCTCTTCTTGTGCCCTTGAATCCGGAAGTACCCGCGGAGGCCCAAGAAACTACCCGACCTCGTACATCTGTAACAGTTACAATGGTATTGTTGAAACTTGCTTGAACATGAATAACTCCTTTTGGTATTCTACGTCCATTTTTACGTGAACCAATACGCCCATTCTTACGTGAACCAATTCTTGGTATAGGTTTTGTCATATTTTATCATCTCATAAATATGAGTCAGAAATATACAGAAAGATACGGAGATATCCATTTCATGTTAAAACAGATTCTTTCTTTTTACACGGGTCCTTCTTTTAAAAAGTTCTTTTTTAGAAAGATTACCCTTGTCTCTGTTTGTGTCTCGGATTGGAACAAATCACTATAATCCGTCCGCGCCTACGGATCAGTCGACATTTTTCACAAATTTTACGAACAGAAGCCCTTATTTTCATATTTCTCATTCCTTACCTTAATTCTGAATCTATTCCTTGGAAAAAATAAGTTTCTTGATTTTTTATTAACTTAAAATTGTATCCCCACGAAAGGAATGTTTAAAAAAATCACCTAATCGTTCGAATCTTTGTTGCGAATTCTATAAATTATACGTCCCCTGGTTGAATCATAACGACTTACTTCGATTTTTACTCTATCTCCTGGTAGTATCCGTATAAAACTGCGCCGTATCTTCCCTGAAACATAACCTAGAATTAGATCCTCATTATCTAAACGGACCCGGAACATGCCGTTGGGAAGTGATTCAGTAATTAAACCTTCATGAATCAATTTTTGTTCTTTCATTCTATTCTAGGTAACCCCCTTGAAGTATCAACTAATGGAGGAAGGGTTATTTTCTATTTCACAAATAGATGGGAAGTTAGAGATAAAATTAGGATAACAGGGGGTGAGGATCACCATATATAACACAAAATTTCTCCCCCAATTTTTTCTAGTCGAGCTTCTCGATCTGTCATTATACCTCGAGAAGTGGAAAGAATTACAATCCCCATTCCACCTAAAATCTTAGGAATTTGTTGATAGTTGGAATAGATTCGTAGACCGGGTCGGCTGATACGTTTTAAAATGGTTCTATATATTCCCTTTCTAGTCCTTCTATGTCGCAGGGTTAAAACCAAGAAATATTTGTTACTTTCCTGATGTTTCCGAACGTTTTCAATAAAACCTTCTCGTAGAAGTATTTTTACAATGTTTTCGGTAATATTAGTAGATGCTATTCGAACCGTTCCTTTTTTATCTATGTCAGCATTTCTTATAGAAGTTATTATATCGGCAATAGTATCCTTACCCATGACGAACTATAATTATTGGTACCCCCTAATTTTGATATAATCAACATGTTTTTTTTTTTTAATTATTAAAATAATTATATTAATTAATATTAATTAAAAGTATATGCGTGATACACAATCCACTAATTGACCTATTTCAGATACCCCATTATATCACTATATCATAGTCTAATCTACTAGTATTTATAATACCTCGGGAGCTAATGAAACTATTTTAGTAAAATTCAACTGTCTCAATTCCCGAGCGATCGCACCAAAAACTCGAGTTCCTTTTGGATTTCCTTCTTGATCAATAACAACCGCGGCATTGTCATCATATCGTATTATCATACCGTTGTCACGTTTGAGTTCTTTACATGTACGTACAATTACAGCCCTAATTACTTCTGATCTTTCTAGAGGCATATTTGGTACTGCTTCTTTGATTACGGCAACAACAACGTCACCAATATGAGCATATCGTTGATTACCAGCTCCTATGATTCGAATACACATCAATTTTCGAGCTCCGCTATTATCCGCTACATTCAAAAGGGTCTGAGGTTGAATCATATCATTTTTATTTTAATCTGTTATTTCACTGCAAAGGATAAAGGAAAAAAAGAAATATTGTCTGTCCAGAAATAAATAAACCTATATTTTTTCATCATCAATACCCCTTTTATTTATACATCCCTATCCCGCAATAACGAATTGAGTTCGTATAGGCATCTTGCACGCAGCTATTGAAATAGCTGCTCTGGCTACAGTTTCTGATACTCCGCCCATTTCATAAAGTATTCGACCCGGTTTAATAACAGATACCCAATATTCGGGGGCTCCCTTCCCCGAACCCATACGTGTTTCCGCAGGTCTTACTGTAACAGGTTTGTCGGGAAATATACGTACCCATATTTTTCCGCCACGACGCGCATATCGTGTCATTGCTCTTCGTCCTGCTTCTATTTGTCTAGCCGTGATCCAAGCGGGTTCAAGTGCCTGAAGAGCGTATCTGCCGAAACTAATATGATTGCCTCGACAAGATATTCCCTTCATTCTTCCTCTATGTTGTTTACGAAATTTGGTTCTTTTGGGGTTATAGTTGATGGTTGTTTCTTAATTTAATTCCATCTCTACTGCAGAACCGGACATGAGAGTTTCTTCTCATCCGGCTCCTCGCGAATGAAACGATTCATTAATATTACTACAGATACACATGTATTTAATAAATAATACACAATACACTTAGTAATGTAATGGGATTTATTGATATTTAATTTGTTATGTTATATAGTATTGTTATATGTTATATATAGTATTTAGTAAGAGTAAGCTGTATATACCAGATCAGCTATACAACCGGACGTGTATATTTTTTTTGTATATTTATATGTATATTTATTTTATATATATTTATATTTATTTATATTTATAGAATGCTTTTTATTTTATAACATAACGAATCCTTATTTTTTTTTTCCTATCGAATCGCGCCAAAATATTGTAATTCAATAACTAAAACTAAAGGTTTCGCGGGCGAATATTGACTCTTTTCTGCTTCATTCGTAGGGTCAATCCATGACCTTTTAGAATAAATCAATTTGTTCTTGGTTCGTTCCGCCATCCCACCCAATGAATCATTAGGATTCGTTTTCAATAGAATCCTATGCAATCACAGGTTCTGTCGTTCCCATAGCCTCTTCGTTAATGGTTAGGTCCAAACTCTGCAATGGAGCCCCCGACAAAATTCGTTCCCGAGTCAATCTCCTTAGTTTCTATTAACCCGAGGCTCTTTATCTTTATTATTTATATCAGTATTGATGCTTTATCACACTGCCTTTTGTAAGATAATTCATAGACCATACATATTGGAATCATATATCATTGATACTTTTGTTCTCTCTTTCTATCATCCTTCCATTTATTCGCATCCCTTTATTTTTGTTTCGCAACCTATAATCAGATTTCTATTTTTTTTATGAAAAAATTTCAGTTGCTACAACTATATGATCGATCCAGTCATATAGTGACTGTTTCTTGGAATCTCGACAATACGAAGCAATAAGTTGGTTATTAGTTTATATAGTTAGTAAGTTCATAGTGGGGGTCGGTCAATTTTTTTTTTGAATCCCAACTATAAACTCTAAAAAAAAACTAACGAGTCACACACTAAGCATAGCAATTATACTAAATGGTCAATCAAATTTTTATTCAACCTTATAGAATTAGAATTGCTCATTTTTGTTTGATTTAACGAAAAAAAATGACAAACTGTTTTCATTTTTTTTTTTTGTTAAATCACTGGACAGAATGGCAAGACAAATGAGGGTCCATTATTTCTCGTCTACAAATATCCAAATTTTTATGCCTAATACTCCATAGATAGTTCGAATTGTATAGGAACAATGATCAATTTTAGCGCGAATTGTTTGTAGAGGAACCCTACCCTCTCTGATCCATTCGACACGTGCAATTTCTTTTCCGTCGATACGCCCTGCGATTTGCACTTGAATTCCTTTTGTATCCGTTTGTTCAGTTAATTCAATAGCTTTTTTCATTGCCTTTCGAAATGAAACTCTATTTTTTAATTGTAAAGCTATATATTCTGCAAGAATATTAGGTTGTCCATAAGGTTTTTCAACTCTTGTGATAGCAATGTTGAGTCTCCGGTTCACAGAATGAAACTCCTTTTGTACATTTATCTGTAATTCTTCGATTCCTCGTGTTCGGCCCTCTATTAATAAATTTGGGAATCCAATATAGATTATGACTTGGATCAAATCGATTCTTTTTTGAATCTCTATACGTGCAATTCCTTCGAAACCCGAGGACGTTCTCTTATTTTTTTGTACATAATTCTTGATACAATTCCGTATTTTTTCATCTTCCTGTATACCCGCGGAATAATTTTTAGGTTGTGCGAACCAAAGGGAATGATGACTTTGGGTTATACCAAGTCTGAAACCAAGTGGATTAATTTTTTGTCCCATATTTTTCTATTATATTATCTTTACATATATTTTTTTTCGAAATATGAATCTAAATTATTTTTAGATTTATCCTTCAATACAATTGTTATATGACAAGTAGGTCTTTTTATCGGATAACTACGTCCTCGAGCCCGAGGTCTTAACTTTTTCACAATGGTACCCCCGTTGACTTCAGCTTTACTAATGACTAAATGAGCTTCGTTTAAGCCCATGTTATG